TGATAACTCCAGATAGACAAAGAGTATTTCTATGTATGTTCTCTTCAAAATCAAGCAAAGTCAGTGAGTTCTCATTCGGAATTTTAATGTGCTAAATTTTCCTATTCTAGTTTTTCTTCTTTTTGTGCTATCATTCAATTATAGATTCATTGGAAATTCTCAAATTGGAGGGTACTTGTTTCTTGTTATTTGTGATGAACTGAACCAATAATCTGAATTCAAATGAAAATAATTTAGAATTATGCACTTTGTACCGCGCACATATCTTACAGATACTCTATAGGTTCGCTTAAGAGAGAATGAAGAAATAGAATAGGAAAAAAACTAACAAAAAAAAAAATAAAAATATACGATTTCATTTCGACTCTATCTAAGATTCATCGTGGATATTCCTATCCATCAACTTATTAAGAATAGACTTTTGCTTGGTTGGGTCTCTCAACCAACTAATTGAACCTTTCAATTCTGTATTGCATAGACATATATGTATCAAGTCGTAACGTTCTTCTTGATCTTGAAGAAGAACAGACAGAGTAGAGTAGGAACAAAAGAAAAAAGACGAGAATATAATTYTCAGATTTTATATATGAGAGAATATGGATACTTTTTATCCTCTTTCTAGAAATCTAGAAATTTTCGTCAGCGATTTTAAAATTGAAATGTAATTGTAATATAATACAAAGGATAACATGAGAGTTACAGATACTTCGATGACTAAGTATGTATGCTAATCGATACTATTAATGAATATGGATATGGATTCATAAATATCAAAAATGTGGATGTCGATCCATATCCATTATGTTGGATATATGAATGTATTTGGTGAATAGATACTCATCCAAATGAATTATGTGCCAGGAACCAGATTTGAACTGGTGACACGAGGATTTTCAGTCCTCTGCTCTACCAGCTGAGCTATCCCGACTATTATTTTACTTAATATATCATCCTCATTTTATGATATGACTTCGTTCTATGTCAATTCAAAAATGAATTGATCTTACTTTGTGTGTACCTTATATAACACCAAACCCAACTTGGGTTAATACAAAAAAATATACACTCGGGTACATAACTTTGTGAAAGAAAAAAACGAATAAGAAAGAAAAAAATTTGGAACCACTAACAAATAAAACGACTAATAATGATATCCTTATATCAAATATCAAAAAAAACGAAAAAAAAAAAATAGGATAAAGCATTAACGAGTCAAATGTTTTTTTGGGGATAGAGGGACTTGAACCCTCACGATTTCTAAAGTCGACGGATTTTCCTCTTACTTTAAATTTCATTGTTGTCACTATTGACATGTAGAATGGGACTCTATCTTTATTCTCGTGCGATTAATCCGTTTTTTTTTCAAAAGATTTATCAGATCCTGGAGTAAATTGATTTATAAATGATGTAATCAATGAGGATTCGATTCTTTCTGCCAGTTAATACAATCGATTCACATCACAAGAATTCTTTCATTTTGCATATAATCATCAATATAGACTCGCAGCGTCTTAATCCAGTTTGTATAGCGTTCAGTACATATATCTATGTATATGGCCCCCCCTTTTTTTGAGTTTCGATAGAAGGATTCCTTTACCAACTTAACGCGGTAAACTCTATTTGTTAGAACATCTCCCATCGAGTCTCTGCACCTATCCTATTCTTTTTGTATTCTCGCTTTATGAACTGCTGTTGGTTTTCGTAAAACAGGATTTGGCTCAGGATTGCCCCATCTTTAATTCCAGGGTTTCTCTGAATTTGAAAGTTGTCACTTCGTATGTTTCCATACCAAGGCTCAATCCAATTAAGTCCGTAGCGTCTACCAATTTCGCCATATCCCCCTATTTTATACTATGCTGAAATCAAAGCGGTGTATTTTTTTTCAATACGAATTTCATTAAATACCGCTTGATTGGATTTCTATTTATATGTAAACCAAAACTCTATAAACTAAAAAAGTGGGTCTTGTTGTTTGAATTTATTGCCTATTTTGTTTAATGTCTATTGGATACCCAAGGCCGACACCCACATTTGATACAACCCAAAATGATTCTATCATTTCTGTTTATGCAATTCAATAGAAATTGATACATGTCATAATATATATATATATGCCTCTCTTATTATCATTATTTTTTTTTGATGCATTTGAAATACTTGAACGGTCGATTCTTTTTTTGTCTTTAACTTCCGAGAAAATAACTCAAAAAAGGTATTTGATACAATATCAATCATTTTGTATCTAGTTATTAAAAATATTAATCATTGATTATAGCTAAAACGATTATAGCTAAAACGATTATAGCTAAAACGAAACTAATTATTTCAGTAATTTTGAAATTTGTTATTAGAAATATTTGAATTAGTTAGCATTTTGAATTCTTTAGAATTCCTAGAATTCTAATACATTAACATTTTCAAATACCTTATTGAAAGAAGTTTACGTTAAGTGTTGAGAAACAGAAAATAGATATCCATTTTATATCACTAAAATTTATTAATATAATAATTAGAATTTAGAATAAATAATCTAATTACTAATTATTATTTTCTAGAATATTGATCAATATCAAAAAATCAAAATCTATAGTTATTGCTATTATGAATAGCTAATACTGAATAATTCATATTAATCAAAAAAAAAAAGATCCTATTCGTTTACGATGCATACACAATTTTTGCTCTATTTGAGCCCGCTTAGCTCAGAGGTTAGAGCATCGCATTTGTAATGCGATGGTCATCGGTTCGATTCCGATAGCCGGCTTTTGTCTATTTGTTTTGATTTTCACATGATTGAGAGTGTATTTTTGAAATCAAAGAACATTGAAATGGCTTTTTCCCTTTTTTTCCAAGGGTTGCCGACCTATTATATGCCCCATTTCAATTAGCAAAAAAACAGTAAGAATTCGGTTTCGGCAGAACAAAAAGAGGATTATTTTTTTTTCTAATAAATTTCTATTTCTATTGATATGATATATAAATTAATATAGAAAGAAAATGATTTCTATACATTTCTATACATAAATCAAAAATGGTAATTCTATTACTCCAATTCAATCCATTTCTTAATTCTTTTTAGGACAATACTTCATTGTATTATTATTATTGTATTTCGCCTCGCTTAATTTATCAATTTATTTAGTTCAGTTTGTTTATGTCCAAACAAAAAAGGAGTCTTCATGTCGCGTTATAGGGGGCCTCGTTTCAAAAAAATACGTCGTCTTGGGGCTTTACCAGGTCTAACTAGTAAAGGGCCTAGAGCCGGAAGCGATTTTAGAAACCAATCGCGCTCTGGGAAAAAATCTCAATATCGTATTCGTTTAGAAGAAAAACAAAAATTGCGTTTTCATTATGGTCTTACAGAACGACAATTACTAAAATATGTTTGTATAGCCGGAAAAGCCAAGGGGTCAACAGGTCGGGTTTTACTACAATTACTTGAGATGCGTTTGGATAACATCCTTTTCCGATTGGGTATGGCTTCGACTATTCCCCAAGCCCGCCAATTAGTTAACCATAGACATATTTTAGTTAATGACCGTATAGTAGATATACCAAGTTATCGCTGCAAACCACACGATATTATTACGGCGAGCCATGCTCAAAAATCTAGAGATATGATTCAAAGTTATCTTAATTCATCTCCTCATGAGGAAGTTCCAAAACATTTGACTCTTCACCCATTCCAATATAAAGGATTAGTCAATCAAATAATCGAGAGTAAATCGATTGGTTTGAAAATAAATGAATTGCTAGTCGTAGAATATTATTCTCGGCAAACTTAAACCTAACTCAACTAAGAAGAGGTTTGGACAACTTTATTACTCCTACCCCCTTTTCCTTCCCATAAAAAAAGTAACTAAAAAAGGACGCAGGATAAAGTACTTATCCAGGGAATAGCAATAGAAAATCTCCAGGGAATAGCAATAGCAAATCGATATCAAAATTACCGAGGGTTCGAGTTCTACCTTTTTGAATTTGAGTATGTGTTGTTCTTTGATACATTGTGTTCATTAAGATTGGTAAATTAGTTGAGGGTACGGAAAGAGAGGGATTCGAACCCTCGGTAAACAAAAGCCTACATAGCAGTTCCAATGCTACGCCTTGAACCACTCAGCCATCTCTCCTACGTAATGATTATGCCCCATCAACCGAATCAATAGTGAGCCACTTTTATTTTTACTTTACTTGACCTTCAAAAATTCCGGGCAATCAATTCGAAAAAAAGTATGAAAAAACAAAAAGAGGAAAGATATCGATTTTTTAGATATCCATTTATGTTATCTAGTGCTCCCATCCTTTTCGGATATTTTGACACGAATTCAATCAATCGTAAGGAATCAACTAATCGGTCTATCTATTTTGTTTTTTTCTTCAATTTCGAGATGAGATGGGAATCAGACTAGGACCTCTTCATTCTTATACTAATCGACTAGATTTGTATGAAATCGAAACTATTTCTTATTATTTTATTTAATTCCGGTCAAAAAGAAAGAATTTAAGGAAGAGGAGTTTTCAAATTTTGAAAATTCTGTTTTTATGTTATTTCGTAGTGTCCAATTCCTTTGTTTGTGGGGAATCATTTTCTTACGAAAGGTAATGAAAAGAATTTGAGAGTGGATTGCTATCTATGACTAAATCGAGTATAAATGGAAATTTTATTGATAAAACCTTTTCAATTGTAGCCAATATCTTATTACGAATAATTCCGACAACTTCAGGAGAAAAGGAGGCATTTACCTATTACAGAGATGGTGTGATTTGATCCTTAGTTTACATATCTTTTCGATCTCAATTTTATTTACCGCCTTCAGTCTTATAAGACTGACGCATGATTTCGGACTAGAAAAAAAAATGAAATAAATCTACGCGTGAGGTTTGTAAAAAAAAACAATTCCTTCTGTCGTGTATCCCCGATTAATGCAGCCTCAGATGCTTGAATTGTCGATTCTAGTAGTGAGCCAGAGGTTAAAACTTATGAATCTGTATTGCGGTGCGAG